ATTTGCAATATTATAATAATATAATAACAAATTAACATAAACGGCTAAAATACAAGTAGGATCTTTCCTGTTTCCGGGGGGTTTGCAGGAATAACAAAGATGTCTCGAGTATTGGGGGGGTAGGGGGGGTTTAACCCCCAAAAGCCGAGAGGGGGATATAAGTGATAAGTTAGGGGTAATAATATAATAACAAATTAACATAAACGGCTAAAATACAAGTAGGATCTTTCCTGTTTCCGGGGGGTTTGCAGGAATAACAAAGATGTCTCGAGTATTGGGGGGGTAGGGGGGGTTTAACCCCCAAAAGCCGAGAGGGGGATATAAGTGATAAGTTAGGGGAAATTTTCATAATTTATGCTCTTGATATCAGTTATGCAATTCTTAAATTAATATCTTTCCAACATTCATACATTTTCCTTGCGCGCAAGGAAATGTTCAACCTTAAGATGTCATTTCTGTATGCACTGTGAAATGCCAAGTGAAAGGAAAGAGAAAAAAGAGAACCAGTAGCCCATTAGAGTGAACGCTCGGCTTGGTGGGTAACGAGGAGTATGGATTCCACCATTAACTTATGCAAGCGTCGATGAATGAATGGGGAATATATAAATCGATGGCCCTGAAATAGGAACCAAATGCCAGGAATAATTCACTAAGTGCGACCCCCACAATTTCTGTCCCTGACCATCAATAAACGTGTTCATTAAGAAATCAACTGATGGTGGTCTCTTACTGCATCGGATTTTGACTTGCAGGTTTGTTGAGTCCTGGTATATCTAGACTGATGAGAGTTATGATAGGACAATTCAATTTCGTTCATTAATTAGATAATATATTGTAACTCTTATTATAATGGTTTATGTCTACCTTAGGAAATATGTTGATGTATAATGTGTTAATTATATATATGTTTATTATTATACTAATGTAGGGTTACATCACTTTAAATGTTTAATATAGATGAATGGGGATAATACATATATGCACTATCACCAGTGGTCCCGGGTGGGGCGGGGTCCGGCAAAGAATAGTTTAATTTAGAATCCTAGCTTTGGGAGCTAGGGGTGGGGGTTAAATCCCCTCTTCTTTGAGCATCAGGAGGGATTTTAACCCTCGACAACCGGTTTACAAGACCGGAGCTCTGAGTGCTGAGCTACTAATGCACTATCATCCAAGAACTTTATTCTCTAATCAAGCTGCGGTGGGTGAGAGAAACAGGAAAATTGAGAAGTACAGGAAGGAGGCGATTTGTCCGATAATCACGAAAGGATGTTCTACAGGCATACCCCCAATTCATGTAAGAATTGCGACGTCTGCTACTAGTAGTCAGAATAGGAACTGAGTTAAAGGTCGGAAAGTAAGGCTTCGTTGCTTAGATGTATGAAGAATAGGAACGACTATAAGAATAAGAATTGATGCTAATAGTGCCAACACTCCTCCTAGTTTATTAGGAATTGATCGAAGGATGGCGTAAGCAAATAGGAAATATCATTCGGGCTTAATATGTGGAGGGGTAACTAAAGGGTTAGCTGGGGTAAAATTGTCAGGGTCTCCTAAAAGATTAGGTGAGAACAAGGCAAGAGAAATTAGGGCAGCTAAGAGGAGGGCAAAACCTAGAATATCTTTGTAAGAGAAATAAGGATGGAAGGAAATCTTGTCAGCGTTGGAGTTAAGACCAGTAGGGTTATTGGAGCCGGTTTCGTGAAGAAAAATTAGATGTACTATCGTCGCGGCTGCCACAACAAAGGGTAGTAGGAAGTGGAAAGCGAAGAAGCGCGTGAGGGTGGCGTTATCTACAGAGAAGCCCCCTCAGATTCATTGTACTAAAGCGTTTCCCACGTAAGGAACTGCAGACAAGAGGTTAGTAATGACAGTAGCCCCTCAGAAAGATATTTGACCCCATGGAAGAACGTACCCTACAAAAGCAGTTATCATGACTAAAAGAAGCAGAATAACTCCTACATTTCATGTTTCTTTATAGAGGTATGAGCCATAGTACAGCCCTCGTCCGATATGAATATAGATGCAAATAAAAAAGAAGGAGGCTCCATTAGCATGTATATTACGAATTAATCAGCCATAGTTTACGTCTCGACAAATGTGGGCTACGGACGAGAAGGCTGTAGAAATATCAGAAGTATAATGTATAGCTAAAAATAAACCTGTCAAAATCTGGGCAATTAAGCACAGGCCTAATAAAGAACCAAAGTTTCATCAGACGGAAATGTTTACTGGGGCTGGAAGGTCTACTAAGGCGTCGTTTGCAATTTTTAAAAGAGGGTGGGTTTTTCGAAGATTTGCCATTAAGTTCTTGTAGTTGAATACAACGGTGGTTTTTCAATCCATTAGTCCTGGTGAAAGTCCTGGTGAGAACTATGATTTATATAATGTATTTTTTATTATTTAGTCTTGTGTTAGGCTTGGCGGCAGTTGCGTCAAATCCCTCCCCCTATTTTGCGGCGCTAGGTCTAGTTGTTGTGGCAGGTATCGGCTGTGGTGTACTAATTGGGCATGGAGGGGGATTTTTATCACTAATCTTATTCTTAATTTATTTAGGGGGGATGTTAGTGGTGTTTGCATACTCGGCTGCTTTAGCAGCGGAGCCCTATCCGGAAGGGTGGGGAAGTTGGCCAGTGTTGGGTCTTGTGCTAGGATATATACTAGGTGTGGGAAGTGTCGGGTTTATGGTAGGTAACGAGTGATATGTGGAGAGTTGAGTGGTCTGTGATGAATTTGGGGAATTCTACAGCGGACGGGGGGATGTAGGAGGTGTAGCCATATTATATTCCTCAGGGGGTTTTATATTAACAATAGGAGCTTGGGTCCTTTTATTAACCCTATTTGTTATCCTTGAATTGACTCGAGGGATAAGTCGTGGTACACTTCGGGCAGTCTAAACTATTAAAATAATTAGGGCGAGGATAGTTGTGAAGAAGAAAAGGGAAAGATAAACCTTGATTGAGCCCCGTTGAATATTACTAACAGCTGAAGCTAGAGGGATATTCATTGAAGAAAGGGCCTTAGGTCCAGTCTTTTCCAGTCAAGTTTGATCAACCGCTTGGGTGGCGATAGCTTGACCAAGTAGCAAATTCACCTTAGGCATTAGTCGGTGAATAATATGAGGGTAGAAGCCTAGTATGTTAGAAAAATGGTGAGGCATATGGTGAGGATAAATCTTGAATTGTTTAGATGTTAAAGATGCAAGTTCTAGTGCTGTAAGTAAACCTAAGACGGTAACAATAAGAGCAGCTATTTTAAGGAAAGGATGTATGGTTATTACAGGGGTGCTGATGGGGAGAAGATTAGAAGTAATGAGTAGACCGGCAATTAAACTGCCTCAGGCCAATCGTTTGATTGGATTAATTACTGCTGCATTATTTTCATTAATAGGGGATAAAGCATTGAATCGGGGGCTGTGCATTGAAACAAAGTAAATTACTCGTAGGCTATAAATAGCGGTAAATGAGGTAGCAAGGAGAGTTAAAATCAGGGCCCAGGCGTTTAGATAGGACGAATTTAAAGCTTCAATAATAGCATCTTTAGAAAAGAAGCCTGCTAAGAAAGGGGTGCCAGTGAGGGCAAGGCTTCCAATGGTCAAGCAGGATGATGTAAAAGGTGCAAGATAGTGCATGCCTCCCATTTTGCGGATATCCTGCTCATCGTTTAAACTATGAATAATAGAGCCGGAGCACAGAAACAACATAGCTTTAAAGAAGGCGTGGGTACAGATATGTAAAAAGGCTAGTTGTGGTTGACCTAAACCAATAGTAACCATCATCAGACCAAGTTGGCTGGAGGTAGAGAATGCTACAATTTTCTTAATATCATTTTGGGTAAGGGCACATGTGGCGGTGAAAAGAGTGGTAATAGCTCCTAAACAAAGGCAGGTGGTTAAAGCAGTAGCATTACCTTCTATTATAGGGCTGAGTCGAATAAGGAGAAAGATACCAGCAACGACTATGGTGCTTGAGTGCAGTAGGGCAGAGACCGGCGTGGGACCCTCCATGGCAGATGGTAGCCATGGGTGAAGACCAAATTGTGCAGATTTTCCAGTAGCGGCGAGGATTAAGCCAATGATGGGTAAGGTAGTATCAAAATCCTTTGCTGAAATAAAAATTTGGCTAATTTCTCAGGAGTGCAACTTAGTGGCTATTCATGCTATGGCAAGAATTAAACCAATATCTCCTACACGATTATATAGGACTGCCTGAAGGGCTGCGGTATTAGCATCAGCCCGTCCGTATCATCAACCAATCAGAAGAAAAGACAAAATGCCGACTCCTTCTCAACCAATAAATAACTGGAACAGATTGTTCGCAGTCACAAGAACAATCATAGCAATCAAGAAAATAAGAAGGTATTTAAAAAAGCGATTTATATTGGGGTCTGAATGTATATATCATGATGCGAATTCTAAGATAGATCAAGTAACGTAAAGGGCTACAGGGACAAATACACAGGAGTACAGGTCAAATTTAAAGCTAACAGAAATATTAAAGGCTAATGTATTCATTCAGTTCCAGGTAGATACGACTGTTTCTGTTCCCTGATCAAGGAACAGAAATAGGGGTAAAAGGCTAAAAAAGAATGCTAATTTTACCGCGGTTTTGACGTTTGTTAAAGCTCATTCTGGTTTTAAAGGATTCGGAGAGAGGGATATTAAGAGGGGCAGGAAGAGAATAGTTAGGACAATAATCAAAGAAGAAGATATAAATAAAGGGGTAAGATGCATAGCTACTACTTGGAGTTGCACCAAGAGTTTTTGGTTCCTAAGACCAACGGATGAGCTATTATCCTTTAGGAGCGGGGCGAGTGAGCCCTGGGCTCTAACCAAGGTGACGAAGATTAGCAGTCATCGTTGCTTCTGGGCCTCTCTCGGTGAATAAGAGGATTTTAACCTCTTTCTTTAGAATCACAATCTAATGTTTTAATTAAACTATATTTACAGGCTGTTCACCCTCAAACGAGTTCGGGCTTAGTGATTAATAAAAATAACGGAAGAAGATGTAAGGCAAGAAGAAGGTGTTCGCGGGTATGTGAGGGGTCTATAGAAATTAAATGGTGTGGAAGGGGGCCTCGTTGAGTTAAAAGGAATATGTAAAGGGAGTAGCCTGCCGTAATTAAAGTGCCCGTGCCAGTCAGGATTAGGGTATAGAAGGATCAATTAAATAAGGAGGTAATAATTATGATTTCGCCTATTAGATTAGGGAGAGGGGGTAATGCTAAATTTGCTAGACTAGCGAGGAACCATCAGGTAGCTATTAATGGTATAATTATTTGCAGGCCCCGGGCGAGCACAATAGTTCGGCTATGAGTTCGTTCATAATTAGTATTTGCTAAACAGAATAAGGCTGATGAAGTCAGGCCGTGGGCAATTATAAGAATAAGGGCGCCAGTAAATCCCCAGGGTGTTTGAATTAAAATTCCCGCTGCAACTAGGCCTATATGACTTACTGATGAATAAGCAATGAGTGATTTTAAATCAGTCTGCCGTAGGCAAATTGAGCCTGTTATAATTAGACCCCAAAGGGCTAGAACAATAAAAGGATAGCTTAATTCTTTAGTTAAAGGGTCCAAAATAATCATAATACGTATTATACCATAGCCACCTAGCTTTAAGAGAACTGCGGCAAGTACTATTGAACCAGCAATAGGGGCTTCTACATGGGCTTTTGGTAGTCAAAGATGTATTCCATAAAGTGGTATTTTGACAAGAAAGGCCAGGAGACAGGCTATTCATCAGATCTTATCTGCATACAAATGGGTGTTCATTATAGGTAAATTAGCAAAGGATAAGTAAGATAAGGATCCCATAGAGCTCTGGTAAACCAGAAGGGCTACTAGTAGAGGAAGGGATCCAGCTAGTGTGTAGAACAAAAAGTAAGTTCCTGCGTTTAATCGTTCTATTTGATTTCCTCAACGAGTAATAATAATTAAAGTAGGAATTAGGGTGGCCTCAAATATAACATAAAACATGATTATTTCCGTAGCACTAAATGCTAGAATTAAGAATACTTCTAAGGAAATTAAGAGAGAAATGTAGGTACGTTGGCGATTTTCTGGTTCATCTTTTAGGTGATGTTGACTAGCAATAATTATTAAAGGCAGTAATCAGCAGGTCAATACTAATAGGGGGGTGGATAAGGGGTCAGAAGCCATATAACTGTTGATATGATACCAGCCTGTGTCGGCAGGTATAGCGAGTCAAGTCAGACTTAAAACCGAGACTAGAAGGCTGTATAGTAAAGTTGTGGACCAGAGTTGTCCTCGGGGGGAAGTTCATGTTGTTGCGATCAAAAAGATTGAGGGGATTAAAATTTTTAGCATTGCAGAAGATTAAGGCTTTGAAGGTTGTCAGTTCCGTGTGTTCGTGCTGTCGCAACAAGTAGTGCAAGGCCTGCCCCTGCTTCACAGGCTGAGAAGGCCAGGAGAATTATGGGAGATGATGCGAAGCTTGTTGAATTTAATTGAAGTGTTCATAGAGATAAGGCGATAAACAATGATAGTATTATACCCTCCAGACACAGGAGGGCGGAGAGGAGGTGTGTTCGGTGGAAAGCAAGGCCTGCTAGGCCTAATATAAAGGTTGAGGAGAAAGCAAAATGAATAGGGGTCATTAGGTAAATGTGGAGTTTAACCACAATTTTTTGAGCCGAAATCAAATGTTTTCTTTAAACTAAATGCCTATTCTGCTCACTCAAGGCCTCCTTGAATTCATTCATAAATAAGGCCCAAGGTTAAAAGAATTAAGACCAAGGATGCTCAACTAAAAGTTGTTAGGGGGGAGGAGAGTTGGTCGCCCCAGGGTAGAGGTAAAAGAAGTGCAATTTCAAGGTCAAAAAGCAAAAAGAGAATAGCAACTAGAAAAAATCGGAGGGAGAAGGGGAGTCGTGCTGACCCAAGCGGATCAAAACCGCATTCGTAAGGAGAGAGCTTCTCATAGTCGGGAGTCATCTGTGGTAATCAAAAAGCGACTAGTGCTAGTACAAGGGAGAGGACTGAAGCAATAAATATTATGATGACAATTAAGTTAATTATCCTTCCTTGGATTTTAACCAAGACTATGTGATTGGAAGTCACTTGTACTAACGTTAATACTAGAAAGATATGAGCCTCATCAGTAAATTGAGATATATAGGAAAAGTCACACTACGTCAACGAAATGTCAGTATCAAGCAGCTGCTTCAAAACCAAAGTGATGTTGTGATGTAAAGTGGTGTTGAATCTGTCGAATTAAACATACAGCAAGGAAAGAGGATCCAATAATTACGTGAAGGCCATGGAAGCCAGTCGCAACGAAGAAGGTGGAACCATATACGCCATCAGCAATTGTGAAGGGTGCTTCATAATATTCTAAGGCTTGAAGAATAGTAAAATAAAACCCGAGAAGAATAGTAAGAGTGAGAGATTGAATGGCTTGTTTGCGATTTCCTTCTATAATACTGTGGTGGGCTCACGTAACTGTAACTCCTGAAGCCAGAAGAACTGCTGTATTCAAAAGAGGTACCTCAAATGGGTCTAGAGTAGTAATTCCAGTTGGGGGTCAGCATCCCCCCAACTCAGGCGTAGGTGCAAGACTTGAATGGTAAAATGCCCAGAAAAAGCCAAGAAAAAAGAAGACTTCTGAAGTAATAAATAGAATTATACCATACCGCAGACCCTTTTGTACAGGAGGGGTGTGGTGTCCTTGAAAGGTTCCCTCTCGAATAATATCACGTCATCATTGATATATGGTTAATAAAAGTAAAACTAAACCAAGTACTATTAAAGTGGTAGAGTGAAAGTGTATTCAAATTGCTAAGCCGGATGTTATTAAAAGGGCGGCTACTGCCCCGGTTAGAGGTCATGGGCTTGGGTCTACTATATGATAAGCATGTGCTTGATGGGCCATTAGACGTTTTCTAATAAATAAAGGCTTAATAAAAGTACGAATACATAAGCTTGAATTACGGCGACTGCAATTTCTAGAAGGGTAAGGAGGCCTAAAAGTAATAGGGCGAGAACAGCTGTTACAGGTATTATAGAAGTTAGTAGGAAAACTCCTGTTGAAATTAAGTGAATAAGAAGATGGCCTGCGGTTAAGTTAGCTATAAGCCGAACAGCCAAAGCCAAGGGCCGGATCAGTACACTAATTGTTTCAATAATAATAAGAACGGGAATAAGTAAGGGAGGGGTTCCCTGCGGAAGTATATGGGCGAGTGCTCGTGTAGGATCAAGGCGAAAGCCAATGAGAACGGTGGCCAATCATAAAGGGAGGGCGAGAGAGAAAGTAAGGGAAAGTTGTGTAGTAGGTGTAAATGTATACGGTAGTAAGCCCAACACATTTAGGGTAATTAGAAATATAAATAAGGATACAAATAGAAGGGCTCATTTATGTCCTAGAGGTCCTAGAGGCTGAAAAATATGCTTAGTTAAGGCTGAGACGGAAACTTTCTTGACGCTTAGAAGGCGTTCTGAAGAAAATCGTGTTGTAACAACATGGTGTAGTAACCATGGAGCAACTAGTGCAATGGCAATTAAGGGCACTTTAAATAAAGTAGGGCTGAGGAATTGGTCAAATAATGTTACAGTCATTGTCAGTTTCAGGTTTGTGTTGTTGAGTCGTGCTCAGTCTGTAAATTAGGTTCATAAGGAAAGGTTAAAGCTATAATTTGTATAGGGATAATTGTTAATAAAATAGATCAAGTAAGGACAAATGTTATAAATCAAGGTTCGGGTATCAGTTGTGGCATGATTCGCTAAGGGTGGTTGGGAACCACCAGTCTTTAGCTTAAAAGGCTAACGCTATTCCCTGTTTAGCTTCTTAGCGAGGCGTCTTCTAACATTAAGGAGGATCAGTTCTCGAAGTGTTCCAAAGGTACTGCTTCAACTACAATTGGCATAAAGCTATGATTTGCTCCACAAATTTCTGAGCATTGGCCATAAAAGACTCCGGGGCGTGAGGTAATGAAGGCTGTTTGATTTAAACGTCCGGGGACCGCGTCTATTTTAATGCCCAAGCTGGGTACGGCTCAGGAGTGTAAAACATCATCAGCAGAAACAAGGACTCGAATAGGGGAATCAACAGGAATTACTATTCGGTGGTCTGTTTCTAGGAGCCGAAATTGGCCGGGATTCAAGTCTTGGGTAGGAATTATATAAGAGTCAAATCCGAGGTCTTCATAATCAGTGTACTCGTAACTTCAATATCACTGGTGTCCTATTGCTTTAATAGTTAAATGAGGATCATTAATTTCATCTATTAAGTAAAGAATCCGCAGTGATGGTAGGGCAATAAGAATGAGAATTATAGCGGGTAGCAAGGTTCAAATGATTTCGATTTCTTGTGAATCGAGAATAAATTTATTTGTCAGCTTAGTCGTAACTATAGCTACAATAATGTAAAGAACGAGAGTACTAATTAAAAATACAATTATGAGCGTGTGGTCATGAAAGTGAAGGAGTTCTTCTATAACAGGTGAAGCTGCATCTTGGAACCCTAATTGTGAGGGATGAGCCATTATTTACCTAAGACACGTGGGATTTTAACCCACAATTTTACCTTGACAAAGTAATGTAATTACGTTTTACTAGTGTCTTATAAAGAAAGTGGCAGAGTGGTTATGCGGTTGGCTTGAAACCAATTTATGGGGGTTCAATTCCTTCCTTTCTCGAGGGTTAAAAATTAATGTTGAATTTGAACAAAGGCAGGTTCTTCAAATGTGTGGTAAGGGGGAGGGCAGCCATGAAGTCATTCGACATTAGTTGCTGCTATTTCAACAGATAAAACTTCACGTTTAGCTGCGAATGCTTCTCAAATAATGAACAGGAACATAATTACTGCCACTAGTGAAATTAAAGATCCAATAGAAGACACTGTATTTCAGAGAGTATATGCGTCTGGATAATCAGAATATCGTCGAGGTATACCTGCTAAGCCAAGGAAGTGCTGTGGGAAAAAGGTTAAATTAACACCAATGAACATGATTCCGAAGTGAATTTTGGTTCATGTGCTGTGGAGGGTATACCCTGAAAATAAGGGGAATCAGTGAACAAATGCAGCAATAATTGCAAATACAGCTCCTATTGAGAGTACGTAGTGGAAGTGAGCAACTACGTAATAAGTATCATGAAGAACAATATCTAATGATGAATTAGCTAATACAATACCCGTTAGGCCTCCTACTGTAAACAGGAAAATAAAACCCAACGCTCAGAGTAAAGGGGTTTCTCATTTAATTGATCCCCCATGAAGAGTAGCTAATCAGCTAAATACTTTTACTCCTGTAGGAATGGCGATGATTATAGTGGCGGATGTGAAGTAAGCTCGAGTATCTACGTCCATTCCAACTGTAAACATATGATGGGCTCAAACGATGAAGCCTAGAAGTCCGATTGCTATTATTGCTCATACTATTCCTATATAACCAAATGGTTCTTTTTTACCAGAATAGTAAGCTACAATATGTGAAATTATTCCGAAGCCTGGTAAAATTAAAATATAAACTTCCGGGTGTCCAAAGAATCAAAAGAGGTGTTGGTAAAGAATAGGGTCTCCTCCGCCTGCCGGGTCAAAGAAGGTGGTGTTTAGATTCCGATCAGTTAGCAGTATTGTAATACCTGCAGCAAGGACTGGGAGGGAAAGAAGGAGAAGAACGGCAGTAATTAATACAGCCCATACGAATAAAGGAGTCTGGTATTGGGAGATAGCTGGAGGTTTTATATTAATAATGGTGGTAATAAAGTTGATAGCACCTAAAATTGATGACACACCAGCTAAGTGTAGAGAAAAAATAGTTAAGTCTACCGAAGCTCCGGCATGCGCTAAGTTACCCGCTAGGGGAGGATAAACAGTTCAGCCTGTTCCTGCTCCTGCTTCAACCCCAGAGGAAGCTAGAAGAAGTAAGAATGAGGGAGGGAGCAATCAGAAACTTATGTTGTTTATTCGGGGAAAGGCCATATCAGGAGCACCAATCATAAGAGGAATTAATCAATTACCAAAGCCTCCAATTATAATTGGTATGACTATAAAGAAAATTATTACAAAGGCATGAGCTGTTACAATTACATTGTAAATCTGATCGTCCCCAAGAAGAGAACCTGGCTGGCTTAGTTCAGCTCGGATAAGGAGACTAAGGGCTGTTCCTACCATTCCGGCTCAAGCACCAAATACTAAATAAAGGGTGCCGATATCTTTGTGATTGGTTGAGAAAAATCAACGTGTAATTACCACAGGTAAGATGGCTGAGAATTAAGTGGTGGATTGTAGCTCCAAGAACAGAGGTTTAAGTCCTCTTCTTATCAATAGCTCTGAGGTGTTTCCACGCTAGATTGCAAATCTAGAGAAGCAGGTTGAACTCTGCCGGGGCTTTTCTCCGCCTATTTGCTCGGCTAGGCGGAGAAAAGTTAGATGGATGCTCGCTGGTTTGGGCGCTTAGCTGTTAACTAAGAACTTGTAGGATCGAGGCCTGCCTATCTAGAAAGGCTTTAGCTTAATTAAAGTGTCTGCTTTGCATGCAGAAGATGTGGGTTAATGTCCCGTAAGTCTTAGGCAGAGGCTGGGAGATTTTCACTCCCGCTTAGGGCTTTGAAGGCTCTTGGTCTTAGTGCTATCCTAAGCCTCTAAAAAGTAATAAGAGCGACGGCGGCTGGTGCTAGTGGGAGGAGACAGATAGTTATCGAAGTGGTGAGAGCTAAAGGAAGGGTATGTTGGGAGGAGGGAAGCCGCCACGGAAGGGTACTTAGAAGGACGTTAGGTGTTATGGTCAAAGTTATTGCGTAAGAGATACGTAAATAAAAATATAGGCTTAGTAGCGCTGATAGTGCGGCTAAAGTAGCTAAGGGGGCCAAATCTTGTTTAGTTAATTCCTGAATAATAAGTCACTTGGGTATGAAACCAGAGAGTGGTGGGAGTCCACCAAGGGAAAGTAAAATCAGGGGTAGTATGGAGGAAACAACGGGGGTTTTTGACCACGATGTTGCTAATGAATTAATATTAGTAGCATTATTAACTTTAAAGGAAATAAATAAGGAAAAGGTCATGATAAAATATAAGAGAAGGGTTATTAAGGCCAGAGGAGGGAAAAATTGTAAGACGAGAATCATCCATCCCAAATGTGCAATTGAAGAATATGCTAGTATTTTCCGTAGTTGATTTTGATTTAAACCTCCTCACCCCCCAACAAGGGTTGAAGTTAAACCAAACACTAAAAGAAGTGTTGTATTAGAAGGGTTAATTTGTAGCAGAAGGCAGAAAGGTGCCAGTTTCTGTCATGTTGAGAGAATTAGGCCTGTGGTCAAGTCAAGACCCTGAATAACTTCTGGTATTCAGGCGTGAAGGGGGGCTAGACCAATTTTCAATGCTAAAGCTATAGTAATTAGGGTAGTAGGAAAAGAGGAAGTTATTAACTCTAGACTTCATTGGCCGGTAATTCAAGCATTAGAAATGCTAGCAAAGAGTAGCATGGCAGCGGCGGTAGCTTGAGTTAGAAAATATTTGGTGGTGGCTTCAACGGCTCGAGGGTGGTGGGACTGACATATAAGGGGGAGGATAGCAAGGGTATTAATTTCTAGACCCATTCAGGCGAGAAGTCAATGGGAGCTAGCGAAGGTAATTATCGTTCCTAGGCCCAAAGCAAACAGGAGAACGGTTAAAATGTAAGGATTCATTAGCAAAGGAAGGGGTTTAACCAACATGTTCGGGGTATGGGCCCGAAAGCTTTTTTAGCTGACTTTACTAGAAAATGGTGTAGTGGAAGCACCAAGAGTTTTGATCTCTTCGGGGAGGGTTCAAGTCCCTTTTTTCTAAGGAGGCGGAGGGACTTCAACCCTCATTATTCACTCTATCAAAGTGGTCCTTTGGTTCAGGCACGGCTCCTTAGGTTAAAGTTGGGGTGGCAAACCTGAGAAGGCAATAGGAAGGGATAAATGTCAAATGACCAAGGCTAGTGTAATGGGTAAAAAATTTTTCCAAATAAGATGCATGAGTTGGTCGTATCGAAATCGAGGGTATGAGGCTCGCACTCAGAGGAATAATACAGAAAGAAAAGTTGCCTTGATTATTAGCGTAATTGATGTTAATTCGGGAAGGAGATGTAAGAGAGAAGATCCTATGAAGAGAATTGCGGATAGAGTATTTATGAGAAGAATATTAGCGTACTCTGCTAGGAAAAATAGGGCGAAGGGTCCTCCAGCATATTCTACATTAAATCCTGACACTAGTTCAGACTCCCCTTCTGTTAAGTCAAAAGGAGCACGGTTTGTCTCCGCCAATGTAGATACATATCATATAGCGGCAAGTGGTCAGGCTGGTAAGATTAATCATGTAGCTTCCTGAGCGGTACTAAAAGTTTGCAAGGTAAATCCACCTGTAAAAATAATAGCACAAAGAAGAATCAAGCCTAGGCTTACTTCATATGAGATGGTTTGTGCCACTGCTCGCAAGGCCCCAATGAGAGCATATTTTGAATTGGATGCTCACCCTGAGCCAAGAATGGAATAGACTGCTAGGCTAGATAGGGCAAGGATAAATAAAATACCTAAATTTAAATCGGCAACAGGAAAGGGGAGGGGAATAGGAGTTCATAAAGTCAGGGCGAGGGCAAAAGCTAAAATTGGGGTGAAGATAAAAAGGAAAGGAGAGGCGGTGGAGGGCGAAATGGGCTCTTTAGTGAGCAACTTCAGACCATCGGCAAACGGCTGAAGAATGCCGTAAGGCCCCACGATGTTAGGTCCCTTACGCAGTTGCATGTAGCCTAATACTTTACGTTCGACAAGTGTGAGTAATGCAACCGCCAACATAACAAAGATAATAAGGATAAGGGGGTTAATAATAGAGAACACAAGAGTAAGAGACATAGTTAAGGAGAGGACTTGAACCTCTGTCGAAAGGGCTTAGACCTTTTGCAATACCGGGCTCTGCCACCCTAACACGCTATTATCTTTAGCTTGGGAATATACCCTTTTAACTACTTTATTTGTTTTCATTAGATAAGGGTGGGGCGTCCTTTAAGAATTGGCCCCTTTTCCTCGGTCCTTTCGTACTAGAAGAAAATATTTCATAGATAGAAACTGACCTGGATTTCTCCGGTCTGAACTCAGATCACGTAGGATTTTAATCGTTGAACAAACGAACCCTAAATAGCGGCTGCACCATTAGGATATCCTGATCCAACATCGAGGTCGTAAACCCCCTTGTCGATATGGACTCTAAAAGGGGATTGCGCTGTTATCCCTAGGGTAACTCGGTTCGTTGATCGGCTTTGCCGGATCATTAAGGCCAGATATTCTGTCACTTAGAGTGGTAGCTCTTGGTTTTAAAAGATTGTACTTCTATTCCGCGCGGGGGTTTGATGTTTCCCCGCGGTCACCCCAACCAAAGACATCACGGCAGAATTCAATTTGTTTTGACTATTTAAATTAGTATCTTTAACATGAGTTGCCTCTGTGTCTAAAGCTCCATAGGGTCTTCTCGTCTTATGTAGTTATTCCCGCTTCTGCACGGGAAAATCAATTTCATTGACTGGGGGGAGGAGACAGTTAAGCCCTCGTTTAGCCATTCATACAGGTCTTCATTTAAAAGACAAGTGATTGCGCTACCTTTGCACGGTCAAGATACCGCGGCCGTTAAATAATATCACAGGGCAGGCAGGACCTCTTATGTAAGGTACTCAAGAGGCGATGTTTTTGGTAAACAGGCGAGGCTTCTTTGGATGTTTGCCGAGTTCCTTCTCACCCTTTTAGTCTTTCCAAACTTGCACTCCAGTGTAGGGATAACGGTAAATGTATAAAGATATTTCTTGTTTTCTGTTTTAGCTTTATTACCCTCTTGGTTTGGGACCGTTAATGCTCTGTGGTTGTTCCGTTCAGATTTACACTTATGCACGGAGAGAAATGAATTCTCTTATTACTCATATTAGCATAATCTTTTCTATCAGGGGATAGAAGGGCCTGGTAATTTTAGCGGATTATAATTAATTATCGGTATAATTAGTGTAAGTTATGTTTGAGCTTTAACGCTATCTTTCAGGGTGGCTGCTTTTAGGCCCACCTAAACATGAACCTTATATGTATATGATTATTATCCAGTTAAAAAAGTTGTGTCTTAATTCAGAAGGGCTGTCCCCCTTTTGACTAACTCTCAATGTATTCTCAAAGCCTGTAATAAGGTTGTCCATTTTTGGCAAAAGAAGACAAGAGGCTAAACTTATATTTAGTTCCCAGGCAACCAGCTATAACTAGGCTCGGTAGGTTTATCACCTCTACTCAAAGATCTTCCCACTCTTTTGCCACAGAGACGGGTGTGCCCTATTGTTAGGCTGTCCTGGAGTAGCTCGTCTAGTTTCGGGAAAACAAACTAAAATGCTTTTTGCTTGGATGAACTTGCTAAATCATGATGCAAAAGGTACGAGAATTAATCTCTGCTTTTCTATGCTTAACTGGGTTGTTTCATTTCTCTTTCAGCATTCCCTTGCGGTACTTTTTCTATAGCGCTCTCATTTTCCTGTTCTGTCGCACTTACTGGGGAGGAAGAATGATTTAATGAATAAAATCAGAAAATTTGGGGTTATTAATATGGATTATTGAATTTAGGGGTGGAGGCGAGCTATTGGGCTTCAGGGCGACTCGATTTGCACGGGTGACTTCTCAGTGTAAAGGAGATGCTTTTCTGTCTTAGCTACGCTCTGATTTTTCCAAGTGCACCTTCCGGTACACTTACCATGTTACGACTTGCCTCCCCTTTGCTTCTTTAGTTTTTTAAAAAATTTTATAGTTAAGCTTGGGGAGAGTGACGGGCGGTGTGTGCGCGCTTCAGGGCCGTATTCAGTGAAACACTCTGTTTTTCACTTACTACTAAATCCTCCTTCATGTAATTGTTTCATGTTACAATCCGTATTTCCTTAATTAGGAAATGTAGCCCATTTCTTCCCCCCTCATATGCTACACCTTGACCTGGCGTTTTGGGCTTAACCAATTAAGCTCACTACAGTTCCTTCACAGGGTGGGCTGACGACGGCGGTATATAGGCGGGAATAACCAGAAGGGGTGAGGTTTAGCGGGGATTATCGGTTCTAGAACAGGCTCCTCTAGGTGGATCTAAAGCACCGCCAAGTCCTTTGGGTTTTAAGCTTATGCTCGTAGTTCCCAGGCGGATAATATTGTATATTTATATCAAAGTTTATGGCTGTGCATAGTGGGGTATCTAATCCCAGTTTGTTCCACAGCTTTCGTGGGGTCAGGATGCTTAAAGTTACTTTCGTATTTGGGCTTCATGTTCTCGGGTGCGTATAACAGCCATGAGAAAATTCGACTTTAGTTTCATTTTTCCTTAACCACGCTTTACGCCGAAGGCTATCAACTTGAGCCTCTCGTTTAACCGCGGTGGCTGGCACGAGTTTTGACCGGCTCTGTTAGCTTTAACTAAGTCAAGTTTTCACTTATAGCTTAATATTTATCACTGCTGAATTCCCTTAGGGGTGTGGCTAAGCAAGGTGTCATGGGCTAAAAAGTTCGTGCCTGATACCGGCTCCTTGTTTCCTAATAGAGGAGACTGAGGGCATTCTCACAGGGGTGCGGATACTTGCATGTGTAAATACTGCTAAAGCTGATAGTAAAGTCAGGACCAAGCCTTTATGCTTACGGGGCTTTCTAGGGCCCATCTTAACATCTTCAGTGTTATGCTTTAATTAAGCTACGTTAGC